TAGTTTTTGATCACTTTACCCCTCTGTTTTATTTATTCTTTTTTGAAATCGAGTCAAAAAAGATTCGAGTTATAAAGTATGAACTACCCCTTGATTGTTGCAAGACCTGAGAAAAGGAGTTTCCCTTGGACTCCGCACGGGAAGGATGAAAGTGAGTTGGTATGCTAATTCCTCATCTGCAAATCAGCCCTTCCCGTAGGTTATTTTATCAACGAATAAGGAATTGTATGAGTGAAATTTGGATCGAATTTGAAAAGCAAAGGACAAGTCCAAAGCAATAAAATAGGTATTTTTTTTATTTGTACGATTAAACAAAAGGATTCGCAAATAAAAGTGCTAATGCTACAACCAATCCATAAATGGTTAAAGCTTCCATAAAAGCTAGACTAAGCAATAGAGTACCTCGTATTTTTCCCTCTGCCTCGGGCTGTCTCGCGATACCTTCTACGGCTTGACCCGCAGCAGTCCCTTGACCAACCCCAGGTCCAATAGAAGCAAGCCCTACGGCCAATCCAGCAGCAATAACGGAAGCAGCAGAAATCAGTGGATTCATGATAAGTTCCTCGTACCAACAAAAAGAAATGGTTAATGATACAATCAATCAACGAATTATTACGAAATTATTCATTCCATGGATGGGATTCATCCAGTCGAAGTAACTAAAAACTTCAAATTTAAGTAATAATAATAGAGTAGTGAATCGTCAAAACTGCTTCGATATCTATTTTTTCATTTATATCCACAGAGTTTTTGTTCTTCCGTTTCTTGGTTCCGAACTGTTAGTTCAATTCTGACATCTTTTCATTATTTTATCTGTTTATTCAGCCAATTCACAGCCACAACAAAAAAAGTAGACTTTTATTCGAACCCATACACAGTAGACAGTAGTAGGTCAAATGAAATAGATCTTTAATTTCTATATAACTCGGCAATATCTACTATCACATATACACGTCTTTCTTACATAATGTAAACCATTCGATTCAATCGGATTCGAGAATCCATCTATTTTTTGAGGAATCCCATTTTTTTATAAATTCTTTTCTCCCTTCCGTTTTCTTTATCATTATTCCAACCGAGTCCAATCGAAATTGTCAAACATAGATTAGGGCGAATTATTGCATAGAATTATTTCATTCAGCTAAGTTCATGCAATTTATTTTATTATTTATGAATATTTTCTTTTGGTCAATTGTTGAATAAAATAAACTGTTGTAAAGTAGAATAGTTTTTTCTGTTTTTTTTTTAATTTAAACACGTCATAAATAGTAAACATATATCTTATTCTTATTAAAGATTATAATTTGAATAAGAAGATTGGCTGATCAATATACTAGAATTCGTTGAGGAAAGGTAGGCTATTAAGTGGACGAAAGGAGAATTTTAGGAAAAAGATCTTTTAGATCTCTTTCCCCCTTTTTTACAACTCTCTAATGTCGTAATTTTTTTTGTTCTGAATTTAATAGATTTCTAGTCCTTAAGTAAATCATCTTGAGCCGCACATACGTTGTTTTGCGCCAAACTAAAAAAAAACGATTTCAATGATGGCCCTCCATGGATTCACCTATATAAGCCGCAGCTAAAGTTGCAAAAATAAGAGCCTGAATACCACTTGTAAATAATCCAAGGAACATGACAGGGATAGGAACCACTGAAGGTACTAAAGAAACAAGAACAACAACTACTAATTCATCCGCTAAGATATTCCCGAACAGTCGAAAACTAAGTGATAAGGGTTTTGTGAAATCTTCTAAGATGTTAATGGGTAAAAGTATTGGTGTTGGTTGAATATATTTCCCGAAATAACTTAATCCCCTTTTGCTAAGACCTGCATAGAAATATGCCACTGACGTGAGTAAAGCCAAAGCAACAGTAGTATTGATATCATTCGTAGGTGCGGCTAACTCTCCATGAGGTAATTCTATTATTTTCCAAGGTAAAAGAGCTCCTGACCAATTAGAAACAAAAATAAATAGAAACATAGTTCCAATAAAAGGAACCCAAGAGCCATATTCTTCTCCAATTTGGGTTTTACTCACATCTCGAATGAATTCAAGAACATATTCGAAGAAATTCTGACCCCCGGTCGGAATGGTTTGTGGGTTCCGAACAGCTATAGTAGCTGAACCTAATAAAATAGCAATTACAACCCAAGAGGTAATAAGTACTTGACCGTGGACTTGGAACCCCCCTATTTGCCAATAGAAATGTTGGCCTACTTCCACACCGGATATCTCGTATAACCCTTTTAGTGTGTTGCTGGAACATGATAGCACATCCATATTGACCTCTGAAAAATCGAACTTTAAACAAAATTATTTTGATTCAACCATCTCTTTGTCTACTTGAATGAGGTATTTAGAATACCAATTACTATTTGAAATACTAACGAATCACATAGTATTCCTGGTTATTTTTATCTATTTTTAGCAATTCATAAAAGATAACCAACTCCAGAAATCTATCCTATTTTCGAAGTAAAAGTTATTGATTTTATCTT